ATAAATCCAAATTAAAAATTCCAGCAGTAGATGAATAATTGCAAATTTTTGTGTGTACGAGATTCGAATAACTTCAAAATAACTGACATAATTTTTTATTTTTCCTGATCAGAAAAATACATGAAAAAGAAAGGAGGTAGAAAAATTTTTTGATTTATGGTTAAAGAAGAAAAACAAGAAAACAGGGGTTCTGTTGAATTTCAAGTATTCAGTTTCACCAATAAGATACGGAGACTTGCTTCACATTTGGAATTACACAAAAAAGATTTTTCATCGGAAAGAGGTCTACGAAGACTTTTGGGAAAACGTCAACGTTTGCTGGCTTATTTGGCAAAGAAAAATCGAGTACGTTATAAGAAATTAATAAGTCAGTTGGATATTCGGGAGAAGTAATTTAATCGTTCGAATTTTTTTCTTATTTTATTAGTAGTCTTATAGTAGTCTTAGATTTTGCATTTTGATGAGCCTCGTTTTGAGGAATTCATGGAATAATGAATTAAGGAAGAAAAAAGAATATGAGTCTACCGTTTACAAGAAAAGATCTAATGATAGTCAATATGGGCCCTCACCACCCATCAATGCATGGTGTTCTTCGACTGATCGTTACTCTCGATGGTGAAGATGTTGTTGATTGTGAACCCATATTAGGCTATTTACACAGAGGAATGGAAAAAATCGCAGAAAACAGAACTATTATACAATACTTGCCTTATGTAACACGGTGGGATTATTTAGCTACTATGTTTACAGAAGCAATAACGGTAAATGCACCAGAATTCTTAGAGAATATTCAAATACCCCAAAGAGCCAGCTATATTCGGGTAATTATGTTAGAATTGAGCCGTATAGCTTCTCACTTGTTATGGCTTGGGCCTTTTATGGCGGATCTCGGCGCACAGACTCCTTTTTTCTACATTTTTAGAGAGAGAGAATTGATATATGATCTATTTGAAGCTGCTACAGGTATGCGAATGATGCATAATTACTTTCGCATCGGAGGAGTAGCTGCCGATCTACCTTATGGATGGATGGATAAATGTTTAGATTTCTGTGATTATTTTTTACGAGGAGTTGTTGAATATCAACAACTTATTACACAGAATCCTATTTTTTTAGAACGAGTTGAAGGAGTAGGTTTTATTAGCGGAGAAGAAGCTGTAAATTGGGGCTTATCCGGACCAATGTTACGAGCTTCTGGAATACAATGGGATCTTCGTAAAATTGATCCTTATGAGTCTTACAATCAATTCGATTGGAAAGTCCAATGGCAAAAAGAAGGAGATTCATTAGCTCGGTATTTAGTACGAATTGGTGAAATGAAGGAATCCATCAAAATTATTCAACAGGCTATAGAGAAAATTCCCGGAGGCCCTTATGAGAATTTAGAAGCTCGACGCTTTAAGAAAGCAAAGAATTCGGAATGGAATGATTTTGAATATAGATTTCTTGGTAAAAAACCTTCCCCAAATTTTGAATTATCAAAGCAAGAGCTTTATGTAAGAGTAGAAGCCCCAAAAGGTGAATTAGGAATTTATCTGGTAGGAGATGACAGTCTTTTCCCCTGGAGATGGAAAATTCGTCCACCCGGTTTTATTAATTTACAAATTCTTCCTCAGCTAGTTAAAAAAATGAAATTGGCTGATATCATGACGATATTAGGTAGTATAGATATCATTATGGGGGAAGTTGATCGTTGAAATGATAATAGATAGGGTAGAGGTAGAAACTATCAATTCTTTTTCGAAATCGGAATTATTAAAAGAAGTCTATGGACTGATATGGATTCTACCTATTTTGACCCTCCTACTGGGAATCACAATAGAAGTACTTGTAATTGTGTGGTTAGAAAGAGAAATATCCGCATCGATACAACAACGTATTGGTCCTGAATATGCCGGCCCCCTAGGACTGCTTCAAGCTATAGCAGATGGAACTAAGCTGATTTTTAAAGAGGATATCCTCCCATCCCGAGGAGAAATTCCTTTATTTAGCATTGGACCCTCTATAGCAGTCATATCCGTTTTATTAAGTTTTTTAGTTATCCCTTTTGGATATCATTTTGTTTTAGCTGATCTTAGTATTGGTGTTTTTTTATGGATTGCCATTTCAAGTGTTGCTCCTATTGGTCTTCTTATGGCAGGATATAGCTCAAATAATAAATATTCTTTTTCAGGTGGTCTACGAGCAGCTGCTCAATCTATTAGTTATGAAATACCATTAACTTTTTGTGTGCTAGCAATATCTCTACGTGTGATTCGTTAAAAAAGGAGCTTTTCTTCTAAAATCCATTGAATACTTATCTTCCTTTTCTTATTCTGTATTCAGGTGGGTAAGTTAAACTCGATAGCTATATGAGTGAAACAAAACAGCTTATTAATTTGTAGTAAAAATCAAAAATCTCATTTCCTATGTACAAGAAAAAATTGAAGTAAACATAAGCAGTGTAAACTCTTTACCCCAAGATTGAGATTGTTTGATTAGTCATCATATCTTGAAGCGGGCAAGAATAAAGGATTCGCAATATGGAATTCCATTACTAGAATATTTTTAGTTATTACTAGAACTTATAACCATATAAAATATTACTAGAACTTATAACCATATAAAAAAATCCATAAAAAGTTAGTGGGGGATTAGGAACACTAAAGTACATAAAGGATTAGTAATGAGAGAATCTAAATAATTAGACATTTTTCCTCATAAAAGGAATCATAATAAGGACTTGAAATTGGTGGAAATGATCAAGTAGTACTTTCTTCGGATTCCGATCCAGAGTATATTCCCATTCACTTGTCAAGGAAATAGCTATCAAGAACGAATTAACCCTTTATTTCTTTTTTCTTTTTAAGTATCCCTTTCCCCGGGAAAGAAGAATAGGACAAAAGATATGGAATGCAATACAAAAAAAGATCTTTATTTATTCTTTCTTTTATCTATATTCATACAGAATTGAATTCGTCATGAACTAATATCCAATTCTTTTCATTTATTAATTGCTATAACGAGTGTTTTATTCCAATATTAAGTTATTACTGAAGGAGAAAAAACTGTCATTTTATTATATAAAGGATAAGATCAATTCGGAAGCGCTTTTTTATTATTTTAGCAGACGGAATTGCTTTGGTCTAATTTAGGACTTTCCAATCAATTTTATCTTACCTAATTCTATCTACGCCTGGGGCATAAGATCGAAAAGAAATAATCCTTTTTTCTGATCATAGAGGAGCCGTATGAAGCTAAGGTTTCATGTACGGTTTTGGAATAGCGGTGGGAACTGTGATGTTATCATCGACTATGATTATCTAACAGTTCAAGTACGGTTGATATAGTTGAAGCACAGTCAAAATATGGTTTTTTTGGATGGAATCTTTGGCGTCAGCCTATAGGTTTTCTAGTTTTTCTAATTTCTTCTTTGGCAGAATGTGAAAGATTACCCTTTGATTTACCAGAAGCAGAGGAAGAATTAGTAGCGGGTTATCAAACCGAATATTCCGGTATTAAATATGGTTTATTTTATCTTGCTTCTTACCTAAATTTATTAGTTTCCTCTTTATTTGTAACTGTTCTCTACTTAGGCGGGTGGAATTTTTCTATTCCCTATATATCCTTTTTTGGATTTTTCCAAATGAATAAAATTGTGGGAATTTTTGAAATGATAATGGGTATCCTTATTACATTAACGAAAGCTTTTTTATTTCTCTTCATTTCTATCACAATAAGATGGACTTTACCCCGGATGAGAATGGATCAGTTATTAAATCTTGGATGGAAATTTCTTTTACCTATTTCTCTGGGCAATCTCTTATTAACAACTTCTTCCCAACTAGTTTCACTATAAATAAGATAATACAATAAGAGTAAGAATATCTTTAACACAAAAGTTCTCTCAAACAAGAGAAAGAAACATACCTTTTTCATAGATATTTAGAATATGTTCCCTATGATAACTGGGTTCATTAGTTATGGTCAACAAACAATACGTGCCGCAAGATACATTGGTCAAGGTTTCATAATTACCTTATCCCACACAAATCGTTTACCTATAACGATTCACTACCCTTATGAAAAATCAATTACATCAGAGCGTTTCCGCGGGCGAATACACTTTGAATTTGATAAATGTATTGCTTGTGAAGTATGTGTTCGTGTATGCCCAATAGATCTACCCCTTGTGGATTGGAGATTTGAAAAGGATATTAAAAAGAAACAATTGCTTAATTATAGTATTGATTTCGGAGTTTGTATATTTTGTGGTAACTGTGTTGAATATTGTCCGACAAACTGTTTATCAATGACTGAAGAATATGAACTTTCTACTTATGATCGTCATGAATTGAATTACAATCAAATTGCTTTGAGTCGGTTACCAGTCTCCATAATGGGAGATTACACAATTCAAACAATTAGGAATTCGCCTCAAAGTAAAATAGACGAAGAAAAATCTTGGAATTCAAGAACGATTACTGATTACTAGGTACTAGGATTTTTTTGTTAGAAAAATCCAATAGTTTTTTACTAACTATAAAGAAAAATGAATAACTACTGCTTATTACAAATTATTCATGATTTAAAATGAGAGTAGATTTTCGTGATGTGATTTCTAACTATACAATTTATATATAAATATCCTAATCCCTTTTTCTTTCCTTGAATCTTTTAGTTTTAGTCAGTTCATGAAAAATTTTATACTATTAATTTCTTCTTATCCATAATGGATTTACCTGGACCAATACATGAGATTCTTGTGCTATTTGGGGGATTTGTTCTTCTACTAGGGGGTCTAGGAGTAGTATTACTTACCAACCCAATTTATTCTGCCTTTTCGCTGGGATTAGTTCTTGTTTGTATATCCTTATTCTATTTTTTATTGAATTCCTACTTTGTAGCTGTCGCACAACTTCTTATTTATGTGGGAGCCATAAATATCTTGATCATATTTGCTGTAATGTTTGTAAATGGCTCAGAGTGGTCTAAAGATAAGAATTATTGGACTATTGGAGATGGGTTTACTTCACTCGTTTCTATAACAATTCCTTTTTCACTAATGACTACTATCCCAGATACGTCATGGTATGGAATTCTTTGGACTACAAGATCAAACCAAATAGTAGAACAGGGTCTCATAAATAACGTTCAACAAATTGGGATTCATTTAGCAACCGATTTTTATCTTCCGTTTGAACTCATTTCCCTAATTCTTCTAGTTTCTTTAATAGGTGCAATTACTATGGCTCGACAATAATAAATTCTTAGAATTTCAAATCTAAAAAAAAATAACTAAAGAATAAAACAATTTTGATTTAGTAAAATCCATCTACTGTCAACACAACAAATACTTTCTTTTCTCTTTTGTTGCGTAATTGTTGTATTCTAATTAATTGAATCGGTTCAATTCTTGTCCTCATATTGAAATGAATCGAGATTGATAAGGAGTTAGTTAATGATGTTTGAGCATGTACTTTTTTTGAGTGTCTATTTATTTTCGATTGGTATCTATGGATTGATTACAAGCCGAAACATGGTTAGAGCTCTAATATGTCTTGAACTTATACTGAATTCAATTAATCTAAATCTCGTAACATTTTCTGCTCTATTTGATAGTCGCCAATTAAAAGGAGACATTTTCGCAATTTTTGTTATAGCCCTTGCGGCGGCTGAAGCAGCTATTGGATTATCCATTCTTTCTTCCATCCATCGTAACAGGAAATCAACTCGTATCAATCAATCAAATTTTTTGAATAATTAGACATAGAATTCTCTAAACAAAGGTGCATATATAATAATATGCAACATTAAGATTAATAAAATTCGAGTCTTCTTTTCTTATTTTTATTTCAGAATACCCACTTTTTAAGTAGGTTATTTCAGAGTATTCTTTTTTACTTATTGAATTTTGCATTTTTGCAATTCATTGATATTGCAATATTCAAATTGCAATAATTTATATTGCAAAGATAATAGACAATTTATTGGCTAATTCGAATTAGTATGTAGAATTCATATAATTATGACTGTTGAAGCCTTAAATTCAAGTCTCTTGGCTCTTTTCACGCTTTCTCACAAACAGATTAAGAAATATATTGCATTATTTATTAAAGTTTGGATAAACCATTGCTTCGTCTGGTGTCTACAATACATATAACTTATATAGTATTAATTTCATTTTTACCAGATCGAAAATTGTTATGTTGAAAAGGAAAATTTCTAGATCCAATGTCACATTCTGTAAAAATTTATGATACATGTATAGGATGCACTCAATGTGTACGAGCTTGTCCAACAGATGTATTAGAAATGATACCTTGGGATGGATGTAAAGCCAAGCAAATTGCTTCTGCGCCGAGAACCGAAGATTGTGTGGGTTGTAAGAGATGCGAATCCGCTTGCCCAACAGATTTTTTAAGTGTCCGCGTTTATTTAGGGCCTGAAACAACCCGCAGCATGGCTCTATCTTATTGATACGTTACAAAAAACTCCACTTGAATCGTCTGATTCCTCTTTACCGAAGAAGCCTGTGCTCAAAATAATCGAGCATGGGCTTTTCTGGTCAAAACGTATCTTGTCTTTATTACTTTATCATGAGTTATTTTCCTTGGTTAACAATACTTGTTGTTTTGCCGATATTTGCAGGTTCATTCGTTTTCTTTTTACCCCATAAAGGAAATAAAATCGTTAGGTGGTATACTATATCTATTTGTTTATTAGAATTCCTTCTAATGACTTATGCATTCTGTTATCATTTCCAATTAGAGGATCCCTTAATCCAATTAGGGGAGGATTCTAAATGGATAGATGTTTTTGATTTCCACTGGAGATTGGGAATCGATGGACTTTCATTAGGATCTATTTTATTGACAGGATTTATCACTACTTTAGCTACTTTAGCGGCTTGGCCAATTACCCGGAATTCGCGATTATTCTATTTTCTAATGCTAGCAATGTATAGCGGTCAAATAGGATTATTTTCTTCACGAGACCTTTTACTTTTTTTTATCATGTGGGAGTTAGAATTAATTCCTGTTTACTTACTTTTATCCATGTGGGGGGGGAAAAGGCGTCTATATTCAGCTACCAAGTTTATTTTGTATACTGCAGGCGGTTCCATTTTTTTCTTAATCGGAGTTCTGGGTATGGGCTTATATGGTTCCAACGAACCAACATTAGACATGGAACGATTGATTAATCAATCATACCCTGCAACATTGGAAATACTACTTTATTTTGGCTTCCTTATTGCTTATGCTGTAAAATTGCCGATTATACCTCTACATACGTGGTTACCAGATACCCACGGGGAAGCACATTACAGTACATGTATGCTTTTAGCAGGAATCTTATTAAAGATGGGAGCATACGGATTGATTCGGATCAATATGGAATTGTTACCTCATGCTCATTATCTATTTTCCCCCTGGTTGGTAATAATAGGAGCGGTGCAAATAATCTATGCAGCTTCAACTTCTCTTGGTCAACGAAATTTCAAAAAAAGAATAGCCTACTCCTCCGTATCTCACATGGGTTTCATAATTATAGGAATTGGTTCCATAACCAACATTGGACTAAATGGAGCTATTTTACAAATATTATCCCATGGATTTATCGGTGCTACACTATTTTTCTTAGCAGGAACGGCTTGTGATAGAATGCGTCTTGTTTATCTCGAAGAACTAGGAGGGATATCTATACCAATGCCAAAAATGTTTACTATGTTTAGTAGCTTTTCAATGGCTTCTCTTGCCTTACCAGGAATGAGCGGTTTTGTTGCAGAATTAGTAGTATTTTTTGGACTAATTACTAGTCCAAAATTTATGTTAATGCCCAAAATGCTAATTACTTTTGTAATGGCAATTGGAATGATATTAACTCCTATTTATTTATTATCTATGTTACGCCAGATGTTCTATGGATACAAGTTATTTCATGTTCCAAACGCAAATTTTGTGGATTCTGGACCACGAGAACTCTTTCTTTTAATCTGTATCTTTTTACCAGTAATAGGAATTGGTATTTATCCAGATTTTGTTCTCTCGCTATCCGTTGACAGGGTAGAGGCTCTCTTATCCAATTATTATCCTAAATAGGATTTTCTTTTTTTAACTAGTACGCTCTATATTTCATAATGGAAAAACCAAAAAATTCGGAAAAAAGTAAAAAAGTTTAATTAGATCTATTTCGAATTTTTGAGAACCCCTTTGAAAAGACATTCAAAGGGGTTCTCAAATCAAACAAAAATGGGAAAAAACCTTCATTTTATGAATGTTTTATGTTATGTAATTATTTAGATGGTAATGTAAATGAACCATAACTATGTAAACCTATTCCTAAAAGATTGATACCAAAATAGCAGATCCAAATTATAAGAAATCCTATCGAAGCTACAAATGCAGAATTCGTACCCTTCCAATTTGGATTTGTTCTACTATGTAAATAAATTGCAAATATGGTCCAGGTAATAAATGCCCAAGTTTCCTTAGGATCCCAATTCCAATAGGATCCCCACGCCTCATTAGCCCATACTGCTCCACAAAGAATACCTATGGTTAAAAGGGTAAACCCTAGACTAATAACACGATAACTCCAAGAATCCAAACGCTCAGTTAATTGATATTTGTAATAATTTGGAAATGAAGAAAAAGAGGTGTTTTTTAAGGCACTTCTTTTTGCATAGAAATATTCAATTTTACTAAATAAAAATGTTTTAAGTAATTTTTTTTTTTTCTTTTTAGAAAAGAAATCCAAATTCTTTCGAAATCTAATGATTAGAAGAGCGGCGGATAATAAGGATCCGCACAAAAGAGTTGCATAGCTTAGTAACATCATACTGACATGCATCATTAACCACTGAGATTGGAGAGCAGGTACTAGTATTGTAGATTGATGCATTTCAGTTAAAAGACCTGATGTGGCAAAGCCTTGCGTTAAAATAGTACTTGGCGTAGTTATTGCGCTTAAATCATTTTTAGAGTTCTGTATCTTAGGAACAGTATGAAGAATATACAGAGCCCATGAAAGGAAGATCAATGACTCATATAAATTACTTAATGGAAAATGTCCCGAAGAAACCCAACGAGAAACTAAGAATCCTGTTATAGAGAAAAAAGTAGCTATCATTCCTTTTTCTGACGAATCACGTAATCCCCTAAGTTCACGAACTAATAAGGTTATCAAATGAATCGTAATCACAATTGAAATAGTCGAGAAAGAGATATGAGTTAGTATATGTTCTAAAGTTGCAAATAGCATAAGGAGAAGGTCCCATTACAAAATTGGAAATTTCGAATTGAATCCATTTTCTAATCTATTGTATTCTTTTTCGAGAATGCCGCCACTCGGACTCGAACCGAGATGCTTGAGCACTGCTTCCTAAGAGCAGCGTGTCTACCAATTTCACCATGGCGGCTAACTTGAAATAATAGTTAACTTAAAAGAATACTAGTTATTTTCTACCGAATCGTCGAGATTGGGAGAATCCATAGAATTTAGGAAAATTAGAATTTCATCATTAAATACAAAGAGTTTTGTATTTTGAAAAGTTTCTAGAGTCAAAGCCTTTACGCTCTTATTAATATGATTTACCCGTCCTAAACCAATTTATTTGTGAATTTTGGATAAGATAGGTAGAAATTCTCAATCCTATTGAAAGAATACTCTACTTTTGATAATAGAATCCTCCTAAAAAAATAGGAGGATTCTATTATCAAAAGTTCTTTGATAGGAAAAAAGAATACTGAGGACACAATATACCAAAACTTTTGTTCTTTTGTTCTATATAACAGAATAACAGAGGGATTAGTTCTCAGAATATTGTACCCAGGAATTCGACACATAAAAGTGCATTCATTAATTAATCCAAATTATTCATTCATATTAAATAATTGGAATTTCTTTGGGATCGGTCAATTCAGATTATTCCAAAACCTGATTATTTGTTTGTTACCCAGAAAAACCTTTTGGTTTTGGATGCTCGTTGCCACTCAAAAATGATCTTGATTTTGCTAAGGAATAAGATTGTACTATGGAAAAATAAGTTTTTTTCTTCCAAATATTTTTACGAATACGCTTTTTTGACATCGAAGTACGTTTTTTTGGAACTGCCATTCAAAAAGGGAATTAGTTTTTTCTAGTTGTATGTGAAAGACATCTATTGCCGCAAATCAATCCTTCTTTCTGTTTTTTCTTAGTATTTATACTTAGATACTGAAAGATAATGAAATTTGAAATTATTTTTTACTTCATTTTGTCTAACGTGGATAAGACAAGAGTTTTTCGCGTATTTTTCATATATATTTTAGACTTTGTTTTAATAATATACAATATATATAAAGATATATTATATACAAAGGTTTTCTATTTAAATCAATTTATATATTAAATATACTCCATATATAAATCTAAGGTATGGGGGATAAGCTCTCATATAATATGGGGAGATAAAACGAAGGTAAAATTCAAATAGTTAATTAAGTTGAGAAGATATTCAAGAATTGAATTCCAGTCAAAATAAAAAAATAATTAGTCTCCTAAACAAGACATTCTAAAACTTAGATAATTCTAGTCATTAGGATTTCCTTTTTATATGAAGTAAAGAATATTCGAGAATTTCCGATAAATATAAAATTAAAATATAGTTGAAATTCAATCAATCAGTTACGAAATAAGAGAGCTATTTCATTTTAACAGAAAAAAAATACAAAAAAGAATAGGAATAGAAAGTAAACTGATTCAATCTTTTTTTGTATTTTTATAAATATCTTTTTTTATCTAATAACTAAATAACGAAATTCTTTGATTAACTTTTTGAATTTAAGCAACTAAACCCATTCTGCATTTTGGAATATTTCAATGAGACAAATTTTGAAAAAATCAGAATTCGAGTATTTTTTCTTATTCTTATTTTGTTTTTTGAATTCCTTCAGAAAGAAATAAGAATAGGTTTGGTGAATCGGAAACAATTTTATAGAAAAAAAGAACTATAAATTTCAACTAAAAATTGCTATTTCTTTTCTTATGGAACATACATATCAATATGCCTGGGTAATCCCTCTTCTCCCACTTCCAGTTATTATGTCAATGGGGTTTGGGCTTTTTCTTATTCCGACAGCAACAAAAAATCTTCGTCGCATATGGGCTTTTCCTAGTGTTTTATTCTTAAGTATAGCTCTGGTATTCTCAGTTCACCTGTCTATTCAACAAATAAAAGGGAGTTCTATCTATCAATATCTATGGTCTTGGACCATCAATAATGATTTTTCCTTAGAATTTGGATACTTGATCGACCCTCTTACTTCTATTATGTTAATACTAATTACTACTGTAGGAATCTTGGTTCTTATTTATAGTGACGATTATATGTCTCACGATGAGGGATATTTGAGATTTTTCGTTTATATAAGTTTTTTTAATACTTCCATGTTGGGATTGGTTACTAGTTCCAATTTGATACAAATTTATTTTTTTTGGGAACTTGTGGGAATGTGTTCCTATTTATTGATAGGCTTTTGGTTTACACGACCAATTGCAGCGAGTGCTTGTCAAAAAGCTTTTGTAACTAATCGTGTAGGGGATTTTGGTTTGTTATTAGGAATTTTAGGTTTTTTTTGGATAACAGGTAGTTTAGAGTTTCGGGATTTGTTCAAAATAGCTAATAACTGGATTCCTAATAATGGAATTAATTCATTACTTACTATTTTGTGTGCTTTTTTATTATTTCTTGGTGCAATTGCAAAATCTGCACAATTCCCTCTTCACGTATGGTTACCCGATGCTATGGAAGGACCCACTCCCATTTCGGCTCTTATACACGCAGCAACTATGGTTGCTGCAGGGATTTTTCTTCTAGCTCGACTTCTTCCTCTTTTCATATCCATACCTTGGATAATGAGTTTCATTTCCTTAGTAGGTACAATAACACTTTTCTTAGGAGCGACTTTAGCTCTTGCTCAGAGAGATATTAAAAGAAGCTTAGCCTATTCTACAATGTCTCAATTGGGTTATATGATGTTAGCTCTAGGTATAGGTTCTTATCAAGCAGCTTTATTCCATTTGATCACTCATGCTTATTCGAAAGCTTTATTGTTCTTGGGATCCGGATCCGTTATTCATTCAATGGAACCTCTTGTTGGATATTCACCAGATAAAAGTCAGAATATGGTTCTTATGGGTGGTTTAAAAAAATATGTTCCTATTACAAGAACAACTTTTTTATTGGGTACACTTTCTCTTTGTGGTATTCCACCTCTTGCTTGCTTCTGGTCCAAAGATGAAATCCTTAGTAATAGTTGGTTGTATTCACCTTTTTTTGGAATAATAGCTTCTTTTACTGCAGGATTAACTGCATTTTATATGTTTCGAATATATTTGCTTACTTTTGATGGGTATTTGCGTGTTCATTTTCAAAATTACAGTAGTACTAAAGAAGGTTCGTTGTATTCAATATCCTTATGGGGAAAAAGCATACCCAAAGGAGTCAATAGAGATTTTGTTTTATCAACAATGAAGAGTGGAGTTTCTTTTTTTTCACAAAATATACCCCAAATTCCTGGTAATACAAGAAATAGGATAGGATTCTTTAGTACTTCCTTTGGAGCTAAAAATACTCTTGTCTATCCTCGCGAAACAGGAAATACTATGCTATTTCCTCTTCTTATATTACTGCTTTTTACTTTGTTCATTGGATCCATAGGAATCCATTTTGATAATGGAGTAATGGATAATGGAACATCGGAATTAACCATATTATCAAAGTGGCTAACCCCTTCAATAAGCTTTTTCCAGGAAAGTTCTAATTCTTCCATAAATTCATATGAATTTCTCACTAATGCAATTTCTTCTGTAAGTTTAGCTATTTTTGGTTTATTCATAGCATATATATGCTATGGATCCGCTTATTCTTTTTTTCAGAATTTGAATTTTAAAAATTCCCTTGTAAAAGGGAATCCCAAAAAGAACTTTTTGGATCAAGTAAAAAAAAAGGTATACAGCTGGTCATATAATCGCGGTTATATAGATGTTTTCTATACTAGGTTCTTTATCCTGGGTATAAGAAGATTTTCCGAACTAACCCATTTTTTTGATAAAAGTGTTATTGATGGAATTATCAATGGAGTAGGTCTTGCTGGTTTTTGTATAGGAGAAGAAATTAAATATGTGGGGGGAGGGCGAATATCGTCTTATCTATTCTTTTTTTTATGTTATGTATCCTTGTTCTTATTCTTTTTTCTTCCTTAATTCATTATTCCATGAATTCCTCAAAACGAGGCTCATCAAAATGCAAAATCTAAGACTACTATAAGACTACTAATAAAATAAGAAAAAAATTCGAACGATTAAATTACTTCTCCCGAATATCCAACTGACTTATTAATTTCTTATAACGTACTCGATTTTTCTTTGCCAAATAAGCCAGCAAACGTTGACGTTTTCCCAAAAGTCTTCGTAGACCTCTTTCCGATGAAAAATCTTTTTTGTGTAATTCCAAATGTGAAGCAAGTCTCCGTATCTTATTGGTGAAACTGAATACTTGAAATTCAACAGAACCCCTGTTTTCTTGTTTTTCTTCTTTAACCATAAATCAAAAAATTTTTCTACCTCCTTTCTTTTTCATGTATTTTTCTGATCAGGAAAAATAAAAAATTATGTCAGTTATTTTGAAGTTATTCGAATCTCGTACACACAAAAATTTGCAATTATTCATCTACTGCTGGAATTTTTAATTTGGATTTATTTTATCGATGCAAATTGGATTTGGATAGAAGGGTACATTCTTTTATTTTAGATAGAAGAAATGTTTCTTCTATCTAAAATATCTAAAATAAAAGAATTTTGCTGATTTATTTATTGCTATATCCAATTTATAGAATTGATACACCATTTAATTGATATCATTTAGCAAAATGAAACACAGCATATGCATCCATCTTTCGGCTCGAGAATTTCACAGGAGAGAGATATAGTATAAGAAATAGGCTATTAAGTAACTCTAAATGAATTGTGGATACATCTGTATCCTTAACATACTGAAACGACTGCCATTATTCGTATCAAAGCAATAGCGATTCATAAAAGCTAAATCTTGTAATCAATGGTGGGCCAATAATGAATTTTTTTGCATATGTATTAAGACGCTTGGTCTGATTTCGAAATTGTCCAGAGTTTTTTATGTTGTTTTCATTGCAAAATGATGGATCTCCTTCCGTAACTTTCCAATTACGAGTACGAGAATTGAAAGACATGAAAATTCTCAATTCTCTACAGCGTCTAGGAGATAGATAAAATATTTTCAGGAACAAGAAAATCAGAAGAATCTTTTTCTCTATTCACTACCATTCCGCGTTTTCGACTTCTATTAGTTTCTTTTCTTCTTTAATGCAATAGCTATAGTTTGATATAGAATCCATTTCTCAAAGTAATGGAAACCATTCTCTTATAGGAAATGGTTCGAAAATCGCTATTCCACCTTTTAGGTTTAGGTATCGTGAAAACTGATACCTGTGAAGATCGTGCATTTCAGTCACATTCAGATCCGTTTTTCGAGTTCATGATATAACCAAATTGGATGGATCTTCCACCCGTTTAGCTAAGAAAGAATAGATGGGGAGGTGGATAATAGATCGATATGAAGATCGTGAGCTGCCCCATAATGAAACCACCAGTAGTCGCGAATATCTCCTTCTTCCCTAACCCAAGATTGGAGAAAGAAGATCTAAGAGGGATCTATGTAGAATGTGGTCAGAAATCCATAATAGAGTCCGACCACAACGACCGAATTAATTATCCTCATCGATAAACTTAGACTACTAAGTAGAAGAGATTTGAAAATCATGGCATGGGTCTCCTTTTTTCTTTCTTTAGAGTTTTCTATATGCACAATTTCTCGATGTTTCGATGAGAATTTCTTGACTTTCCATATATAGAAAGAGATAGACTATAAATGGCATCTCTTATGTCAATAAGACCAAAGGGATGGATATTAAATGATAGGAAGTGCTAGGAAGTGAAATA